ATATGTCTACGCTGGTTCAAATCCAGCTCGGCCCAATCATTTGCTGCTCTATGAGTATGATATAACTAATTTATCCGTTATAAATGTCTGAATATGGAATAATAAAGAGTTCCTTTTTTTATCTATCCCATCTTTTACCGTCCACACGTTTTAATCTTTCTACCGATATATATTTATGATTCTTAATTTAAGTATCATGAAAGGGGTAAAAAAAAAGAATCTTTTTTCTCATTGAAAGATTGATTATCAATAAATTTTTGACAATAAAATAACCACAAGATTACTAGTAATCAGTGTCACTCTCATTCTATATAGTCCATATCTATGTGGGTCTGATATTGGTATATCATTTAGATTTTTGTTACAACACGGCAAACCAATAGGATGTTCGAATGAAACTCATATGTATGTTATAAACCTCGCAGGGATTGTAGTTCAATCGGTCAGAGCACCGCCCTGTCAAGGCGGAAGCTGCGGGTTCGAGCCCCGTCAGTCCCGAACTAGGATCTGATGAATTGAAAAATTCATCTTTTCTTTTTCAGGGAAAATGGAAAAATGGAGCAAGCAAAATCGAATTTACAACGAGTACCCCTATTTCTTTTATTTCTTCTTTCGTATTTCTCATCAGATAAATGAAATTTCCCTTTATTTCACTACATATAATATATGTACTTATTTCTCGTACAATGCATAATGACGGCTTAACCAGAATTAACTCTACAAAGTACTTTGTAGATTAAACCACCCCTTATTTTATTATAGAAGCTCCGATTGGATTTCTCAATGTTTAATTGTAAACAATCTATCTCATTCTCATTCAAATTGCACACAGAATTTTTGGTGTATACGTGCTAGTACCAACCCAAGAATCGTGGGTCCCAAGAAAATAAAAACCAAACAAGGCATCTTTTTCTTTTAGTAAAGTGGAATACTCTATCTTTTATATATACTCAGATCCATATTTATCATACTTCTCCGTATTCCAAGATCCTCATAAAAAAAACTTAGTTGAACTTAACACGTCGTTTTTTAGATCTATTTTATTGTTTGAGTCCACGAGCAATCGAATATTGGTCATAGTCGATACCTCATTAAATAATTGTATACCCGAGAATTCCATGCAAGAATTGTGTATATAGAAATTGTTATATATAAATTGTGTATGTATTATAAGTAGTATAAGATATAACTAGTATAATAAAATTGAAAAATATCTAAAAAAGAATTCCAGAAGATTCGAAGTTTATTTAGAGAAAATAAGAAAGAGTAGAAAGGAATGATAAATTCAATAGGATTCCTTATTGAGTCGAGAATCCCATTTGGATTTGGTATGAATAAAGGATCTTTCTATGTTATACTATTCAATTTTCGACGATGAATCGATTTTATAGATCAAATATTGTTATTCATAATATGGATCCGATTCAGTATCATTAGGATGTAATTCATCCTCTTATAGGAGCATCTCTATGGGATTAGATCCCGAGTTATTGCGAAGAAAAAACAATGAGATTATGGAAGTCAATATTCTCGCATTTATTGCTACTGCACTCTTTATTCTAGTTCCTACCGCTTTTTTACTTATCATCTACGTAAAAACTGTTAGTCAAAATGATTAATTTGACTAAAACTGATTCGTTCTTATCAATGATTGAAGAAATGAAATGAATTCAAACCTAAAGTCTTAAATAATCGAACTGGAATCAACACTATCTAAGATAGTAGAAGAAAGAACTAACATGAAACTCTAATTTTTCATTATTATATTCGAATTATTATTATTAGAATAATAATTGTTAGAATAATAATGGAAAAAATTATATTCTATTCTATAATTAAGAAAATTCTATTATATTGAATTATTATACAATAATTCAATATAATAGAATAATATAATATATAGATCAAATTTGAATTTGAAATAAAGTATATTAAATATAGTATAAATACTAATATTACTAATATTAATATAACTAATATTAATATAGTGTAATATAAATACTAATATAGTGTAAATCTTTCTACCAAACTATCCGCTGGGTATACAAGTGTATGCAGATTTGGAATTACCAATAAGTTATTGTAGTGATTTGACCATTACCTGATTATCCGCGGAGCTCTATGTTAACTTCTTCAGTTCAAACAATTTAGAAAAAATAGTAAACCCGTTAATGTGTCATGCTTCAATGTAACATCAGGTGAATCGATAAAACATAAATCCAATTTATAGCACTCTAAAACGTTAAATTATGATATGCGAATCACTCAATGTAAGCAAAATTTTATTTTATTAGATTTATGCCCGAGACTTCTTTGTAAAAGCAAATCCGTGGTGGTTTCGATTAGAAAGTCTATATCGCCATAAGAGCAGAACAAGACTCACTTTCTTAAAACAGTAAAAGAAAGAGAGAAACAAATCCAAATAAAGACTAAAATCGGGATTGGTTGTTTCTCACTGTACTATCCATAATTTTAATTCTGGTAAGAACAGATTTATCAAATCAAAATCGAATAGTTAAGAGGAGAAAGAAAATCCTATCATATGTATCTTGTTGACTTGGGTTTCGAAATACAACTATGAGATTCATAGTTTGATTCTAAAACGCCTCACAAAAAATGATCAATTGATCCAATTCGATTACTTAATTCGTAGAGTAGTATCCCTAAAGCCCACTCCTTCCCCACACTACGAGCGAAAGGGAAAATGTAAAGACTACCATTAAAGCAGCCCAAGCGAGACTTACTATATCCATGTAAATTATGTCCTCTATCTTCTTTATGAAATGAAGGAATTATTCCATTATTAATTACCAATCATAGTGGAATCAATGGTGCGGAGTCAAAATGAGATTTTGACTTAAGGCTATTGATAAAGCAATCCAATGAACCCACCCGTAACAAGCTCCTGTATAAGTATATTCCTGTATTTATATTATATAGAGTATAGGAACTTCAATAGTCGTTCCTATAACCCCTTCCGGAACACTAACAGTTCCAATAAGACTTAGAATCCTTTAGAAACCCCCCTTGGTACTGGGATTTCTTATTTATTAACTTTCATAGTTCTGAATCCCAACTCTGACTATTTATTTGATTCAATTGATAAATAAAATAAATGGCCCACTCTTAATTGAAAAAGTCAGGCTCATGCCTATTTATAATAGTATACAATTTAACACCCGGAATCCCATTTTCTTTGTTTGAGTCAAAAATTTATATAGAGTTGTTTTATATATAGTCATTTATTGAACCTATGGATTCCTAAAGTATTGACAAGGTCTACTATACTAGTTTTCTATCTCTGTTTCTGTTGGACAAGAATTCGTCAAGTTCGATTGAATTTAAATCTTCTGAAATCCCGAGTCTTTTTTTGATCAGGCGACACCCAGATTTGAACTGGGGGTAAAGGATTTGCAGTCCCCCGCCTTACCACTTGGCCATGTCGCCAAAACGATACAAATATAAATATCCTACATATTCTATCTATTCCTAATTTTGTAGAGGGAACTGATGAACCATTTGTATTGGATTTCTATCTAACTGGAATCCCATTGTACTTATTCCAAAAGGAATCCCTTTTTTATTGGATCTAGTTGAGATCATTCTCTTCAACTCAATGTATCTCAATATAGAAAGAATATATATAAAAGAATATATATATATACCAATTCCAATATATATACCAATTAAAAGCTTCCCTTCTCTTTTCTATCGAAATATGGGAAATTATTAACTATTTATTTTGAATGAATAGAATGAACGGTTTTTTTAATTAGGATCTCCAATTTTCCTTAATGATATAAGAAATTAATGACATAATAAAATTAAAATGATTTAAAACCGATCGATATCCATTATTTTGAATAATAAATCCTTTTGTAATTATAACAACAATTATAGACATATGTAAACCCTGATGTAAACCCTAAAACATAAATTATTACACGAATACCAAATCAGGTATTTTATCCACATATTAGAGAGTTTTGTTTTCATTGAATATATTTCATAGAAAAGAGAAATTATGATATAGCGCAGCCTATCTATGTTGCTGTTGCTTCAAGCAGAGCTATAAGAAAAGATAGAATATACAGATAGCTATATAACTTTGGGTGTTGGATGTACTTAATAAAGATAAAGAAAAGTCCAATGAATTCTTCAATCATATTGTATTATCTTATCTTAATTTCACTACCAAAAACAATAAGCAAATCCTTTTTTTAATATTCAAAAATGTTAAAAAACAAAAGTAAATTCGATACTGTCCCTGATTCTATTATTTTGTCTTTATTTCATTCACGGGGAGCAGATTAAATCCGAAATATTTTTTTTATAACCAATCGGATTGTAATATCATAATAGGTAGAAATTTGATCACTTTTGATATTCTATACAAGACTCCGTGCCGTAAGTTTTTTTCCAGGAATTCTTTATCAATCCATTTTCTTTTGTATCTGACGCAAATTCCAATTTGTGTCAAAAATTATCTTTCTTCATTACGTGTCTGTTCGTAGGTATGAAATACATAAATATGGATGGAGTTGGCTAAAATTTTATGTGATTCAGTAAACAGAATATACATTCCGTCATTGCTGAATTGATCCATACGATTATGGTTCGATGAGGAGTGAGCCAATAATGGGATTTTTTAAAAAGGAAACTTAAGATTAAAATGCTCCGGGATGGAAATGAGGAAATGTCCACAATACCTGGATTTAGCCAGATACAATTTGAGGGATTTTGTAGGTTTATTAGTCGGGGCTTGACGGAGGAATTTCATAAATTTCCAAAAATTGAAGATACGGATCATGGAATTGAATTTCAATTATTTGTGGAAACATATCAATTGGTAGAACCTTTGATAAAAGAAAGAGATGCTGTGTATGAATCACTCACATATTCTTCTGAATTATATGTACCCGCGGGATTAATTTGGAAAAATCATAGAGATATGCAAGAACAAACTGTATTTATTGGAAACATTCCTCTAATGAATTCCCTGGGAACCTTTATAGTAAATGGAATTTACAGAATTGTGATTAATCAAATATTGCAAAGTCCCGGTATTTACTATCGTTCAGAATTGGACCATAACGGACTTGCTATCTATACCAGCACTATAATATCAGATTGGGGAGGAAGACCAGATTTAGAAATTGATAGAAAAGCAAGGATATGGGCCCGTGTTAGTAGGAAACAAAAAATATCTATTCTAGTTCTATTATCAGCCATGGGTTTGAATCTAAGAGAAATTCTAGATAATGTTTGTTACCCTGAAATTTTCTTGTCTTTCTCGAATGATAAGGATAAAAAAAAGATTGGGTCAAAAGAAAATGCTATTTTGGAGTTTTATCAGCAATTTGCTTGCGTAGGTGGGGATCCAGTATTTTCTGAGTCCTTATGTAAGGAATTACAAAAGAAGTTTTTTCAACAAAGATGTGAATTAGGAAGAATTGGTCGACGAAATATGAACCGAAGACTCAATCTTGATATACCTCAAAATAATACATTTTTGTTACCACGGGATGTATTGGCTGCTGCAGATCATTTGATCGGAATGAAATTTGGAATGGGTACACTTGACGATATGAATCATTTGAAAAATAAACGTATTCGTTCTGTAGCAGATCTGTTACAGGATCAATTCGGATTGGCTCTTGTTCGTTTAGAAAATGCAGTTCGAGGAACTATATGTGGAGCAATCCGACATAAATTGATACCGGCCCCTCAAAATTTGGTAACTTCCACTTCATTAACAACAACTTATGAATCCTTTTTCGGACTACACCCTTTATCTCAAGTTTTGGATCGAACTAATCCATTGACACAAACCGTTCATGGGCGAAAATTGAGTTATTTAGGTCCTGGAGGATTGACAGGCCGAACCGCGAGTTTCCGTATACGAGATATTCATCCTAGTCACTATGGGCGTATTTGCCCAATTGACACGTCCGAAGGAATCAATGTTGGACTTATTGGGTCCTTAGCTATTCATGTGAAGGTTGGTCGTTGGGGATCTATAGAGAGTCCGTTTTATGAGATATCCGAGAGATCCAAAGAGGAAGAGGCACAGATTCTTTATTTATCACCAAGTAAAGATGAATATTATATGATAGCAGCAGGAAATTCTTTGGCCTTGAATCAGGGTATTCAGGAAGAACAAGTTGTTCCAGCCCGATACCGTCAAGAATTCCTAACTATTGCGTGGGAACAGATTCATCTTCGAAGCATTTTTCCGTTTCAATATTTTTCTATTGGAGCTTCCCTCATTCCTTTTATCGAGCATAATGATGCAAATAGGGCTTTAATGAGCTCTAATATGCAACGCCAAGCGGTTCCGCTTTCTCGGTCCGAGAGGTGCATTGTTGGAACCGGGTTGGAACGTCAAGCGGCCTTGGATTCGGGAGTTTCCGCTATAGCGGAACACGAGGGAAAGATCATTTATACTGATACTCACAAAATGATTTTATCAAGTAATGGGAACACTATAAGCGTTCCATTAGTTATGTATCAACGTTCCAACAGAAATACTTGTATGCACCAAAAACCTCGTGTTCCGCGGGGTAAATACATTAAAAAAGGGCAAATTTTAGCAGACGGCGCGGCTACTGTTGATGGAGAACTCGCTTTGGGAAAAAACGTATTAGTAGCTTATATGCCATGGGAAGGCTACAATTTTGAAGACGCAGTACTTATCAGTGAACGTCTGGTATATAAGGATATTTATACTTCTTTTCACATAAGGAAATATGAAATTCAGACTCATATGACAAGTCAAGGTCCCGAAAGAATCACTAGGGAAATACCTCATTTAGAAGATCATTTACTCCGAAATTTAGACAGAAATGGAATTGTGATGCTGGGATCTTGGGTAGAAACTGGCGATATTTTAGTAGGTAAATTAACGCCTCAAATGGCGAACGAATCCTCGTATGCCCCAGAGGATAGATTATTACGAGCCATACTTGGGATTCAGGTATCCACTGCGAAGGAAACTTCCCTAAAACTACCCATAGGTGGAAGGGGTCGGGTTATTGATGTGAGATGGATCCAGAAAAAGGGGGGTTCCAGTTATAATCCAGAAATGATTCGTATATATATTTCACAGAAACGTGAGATAAAAGTAGGTGATAAAGTCGCTGGAAGGCATGGGAATAAGGGTATTATTTCTAAAGTTTTGCCTAGACAAGATATGCCCTATTTGCAAGATGGAACACCGGTGGATATGGTCTTCAATCCCTTAGGAGTACCCTCACGAATGAATGTGGGACAGATATTTGAATGCTCGCTCGGGTTAGCAGGAGATCTGCTAAATAGACATTATAGAATAGCGCCCTTTGATGAGAGATACGAGCAAGAGGCTTCAAGAAAACTAGTGTTTTCCGAATTATATGAGGCTAGTAAGCAAACAACAAATCCATGGGTCTTTGAACCCGAGTATCCAGGAAAAAGCAAAATATTTGATGGAAGAACGGGAGATCCCTTTGAAAAACCTGTTCTAATAGGAAAGTCCTATATCCTTAAATTAATTCACCAAGTTGATGATAAAATCCATGGACGTTCCAGCGGGCATTACTCACTTGTTACACAACAACCCCTTAGGGGAAGAGCGAAGCAGGGAGGGCAGCGAGTTGGAGAAATGGAAGTTTGGGCTTTAGAGGGATTTGGTGTTGCTCATATTTTACAAGAAATGCTTACTTATAAATCTGATCATATTAGAGCTCGTCAGGAAGTGCTTGGTACTACGATCGTTGGAGGAACAATACCTAGCCCCGAGGATGCTCCAGAATCCTTTCGGTTGCTTGTTCGAGAACTACGATCTTTGGCTCTGGAACTGAATCATTTCCTTGTATCTGAGAAGAACTTCCGGATTAAGAGGAAGGAAGCTTGATCTGAATCAATCATAATTTCTATTCTATGATCGACCGGTATAAACATCAACAACTTCGAATTGGACTAGTCTCTCCTCAACAAATAAGCGCTTGGGCTAACAAAATTCTACCTAATGGGGAAGTTGTTGGGGAGGTCACAAAACCCTATACTTTTCATTACAAAACGAATAAACCAGAAAAAGATGGATTGTTTTGTGAAAGAATCTTTGGGCCTATAAAAAGTGGAATTTGCGCTTGTGGAAATTATCGAGTGATCGGAACTGAAAAGGAAGACACGAAATTTTGTGAACAATGCGGGGTTGAATTTGTTGATTCTCGGATACGAAGATATCAAATGGGATACATAAAACTTGCATGTCCAGTGACTCATGTGTGGTATTTGAAGCGTCTTCCTAGTTATATCGCGAATATTTTAGATAAACCCCTTAAGGAATTAGAGGGTCTAGTATATTGTGATGTGTGATTTGATCGAAATTTTCATTTTACAGATTCGGGCTGATAAACTGTCATCCCATTCAATCTGATTGGGGTGCCCCTAACTCTGACATGTATCTTGGTAGGAGTAACATGAAACTCAGAATTCTGGGTGTATTCAATACAATACTTCCAAATGAAAAAAGGGGAATTGATCCATGGTCGATTCGATAATAAATAGGAATTGCTAGATATACCTCGTGAAAAAAAAAGACTTTTTTGTGGAATTAGTCATTCCTTTTTTTTGATAGAGATATTCCGTTAAAGTAAGCAAATAGAAAGCAAATATAATATGACATGGTTACAGGAGTATATCCATCGCATATATGCTTCAAGGAACATCATTGTATAACCAGCGGGGTGAGTAGAGACCTAAAAGATCAAATCGAACAATATATATACAAGTAAATATAGACAAATAAATCCTTTACGAGTTCAAAAGTATTCCTTTAAGGGAATCTAATCATTCGGGGGGAAGTAGACTACTCAATAATTTCACATTTCTTGTAATTTAATAAGTGATTCAGAAAGTGAAGATCCAACTAAAAATGAATAAATCCATATATATATTTGACCCTTACTGGGAACTTGAGTAAGGAGTAGCTCTTTGTGGGATTTTCCCGAATCGAACAAAAAAAAGAAAGAATGCCTTTCTTTATTTGTTGTAACTACTTGAGCCGGATGAGAAGAAACCCTCACGTCCGATTTTTCAGGGGGGGTTCTATAGGAACCTATCTCAATTTTTCTTTTGCTAGGCCCATAGCTAAAAAACCAACTTTCTTACGATTACGAGGTTTATTTGAATATGAAATCCAATCTTGGAAATACAGCATCCCGCTTTTTTTTACTACCCAGGGCTTCGAGAAATTTCGAAATCGAGAAATATCCACGGGAGCTGGTGCTATCAGAGAGCAATTATCCGATTTAGATTTGCGAATTATTACAGATAATTCATTGGTAGAATGGAAAGAATTAGGAGACGAAGAATCCACTGGGAATGAATGGGAAGATAGAAAAATTAGAAGAAGAAGGGATTTTTTGGTTAGACGCATGGAATTAGCTAAACATTTTATTCGAACAAATGTAGAACCAGAACGGATGGTTTTGTGCCTATTACCAGTCCTTCCTCCCGAGTTAAGACCAATCATTCAGATAGATGGGGGGAAACTAATGAGCTCGGATATTAACGAACTCTATAGACGAGTTATTTATCGGAATAATACTCTTACAGATTTATTAACAACAAGTAGATCTACGCCAGGGGAATTAGTAATGTGTCAGGAGAAGTTAGTACAAGAAGCCGTGGATACGCTTCTGGATAATGGGATTCGCGGACAACCAATGAAGGACGGTCATAATAAAGTTTATAAGTCCTTTTCCAATGTAATTGAGGGCAAAGAGGGAAGATTCCGCGAGACTCTGCTTGGTAAACGAGTCGATTATTCGGGACGTTCCGTTATTGTCGTGGGCCCCTCACTTTCATTACATCAATGTGGATTACCTCGAGAAATAGCAATAGAGCTTTTCCAGACATTTGTAATTCGTGGTCTAATCAGACAACATGCGGCTTCCAACATAGGGATTGCTAAAAGTAAAATTCGAGAAAAAGAACTGATTGTATGGGAAATACTTCAAGAAGTTATGCAGGGCCATCCTGTATTACTGAATAGAGCACCCACCCTGCATAGATTAGGAATACAAGCATTTCAACCTATTTTAGTAGAGGGACGCGCTATTTGTTTACACCCATTAGTTTGTAAGGGCTTTAATGCAGACTTTGATGGGGATCAAATGGCTGTTCATGTACCTTTATCCTTGGAAGCTCAAGCCGAGGCTCGTTTACTTATGTTCTCTCATATGAATCTCCTGTCTCCAGCTATTGGGGACCCCATTTCTATACCAACTCAAGATATGCTTATTGGACTCTATGTATTAACCATGGGGAACCCCCGAGGTATTTGTGCAAATAGGTATAATACATGGAATTGCGGAAATTATCAAAAGGAAAAAGTTGACAATAATAACCATAAGTACACGAAAGAACCCTATTTTTCTAGTTCCTATGATGCACTTGGAGCTTATCGTCGAAAACAAATAAATTTAGATAGCCCCTTGTGGCTCCGATGGCGATTAGATCAACGTGTTATTGGATCAAGGGAAGTTCCCATCGAAGTTCAATATGAATCTTTGGGTACCTATCATGAGATTTACGGGAACTATCTAATAATAAGAAGCATAAAAAAAGAAATCCGCTGTATATACATTCGAACCACTGTGGGCCATATTTCCTTTTATCGAGAAATCGAAGAAGCCATACAGGGGTTTTGTCGGGCATACGTTAGTTAAACGAAATAATTACACGATACTCGTTCAAATTTGATGGGGTCTTTTTCTTTTCTGGTTGTTTGTTTTATATCATAATTCTGGAAATTTCTACGTGAATCCCAATTGAGGAAAGGAAGTTTTCCAATCACTGACTCAGACCCATTGTCGAATCCTACTCAATAGAATACGGAGGTAGTACTTATGGCAGAACGGGCCAATCTGGTCTTTCACAATAAAGTGATAGATGGAGCTGCCATGAAACGACTTATTCGCAGATTAATAGATCACTTCGGAATGGCATATACATCACACATCTTGGATCAAGTGAAAACTCTGGGTTTCCGGCAAGCCACTGCTACGTCTATTTCATTAGGAATTGATGATCTTTTAACAATACCTTCTAAAGGATGGTTAGTCCAAGATGCTGAACAACAAAGTCTTACTTTGGAGAAACATCATCATTATGGGAATGTACACGCAGTAGAAAAATTACGTCAATCCATCGAAATATGGTATGCTACAAGTGAATATTTGAGACAAGAGATGAATCCTAATTTTCGGATGACCGATCCCTCTAATCCAGTCCATTTAATGTCTTTTTCAGGAGCTAGAGGAAATCCATCTCAGGTACACCAATTAGTGGGCATGAGAGGATTAATGTCGGACCCCCAAGGACAAATGATCGATTTACCCATTCAAAGCAACTTACGCGAAGGGCTTTCTTTGACGGAATATATCATTTCCTGCTATGGAGCTCGTAAAGGAGTTGTCGATACTGCTGTGCGCACATCAGATGCTGGATACCTCACGCGTAGACTTGTTGAAGTAGTTCAACACATTATTGTACGTAGAACGGATTGTGGCACTATCCGGGGTATTTCTGTAAGTCCTAAAAATGGGATAAGTGAAAAGATTTTTATCCAAACGTTAATTGGTCGTGTATTAGCGGACGATATATATATGGGTTCGCGATGCATTGCCACTCGGAATCAAGATATTGGTATTGGACTTGTCAATCGATTCATAACCTTTGGAGTACATCCAATATATATTCGAACCCCTTTTACTTGCAGAAGTACATCTTGGATCTGTCAATTATGTTATGGTCGGAGTCCTACCCACGGCGACCTGGTCGAATTGGGGGAAGCCGTAGGTATTATTGCAGGTCAATCGATTGGAGAACCGGGGACTCAACTAACATTAAGAACTTTTCATACCGGTGGCGTATTCACGGGCGGTACTGCCGAACACGTACGAGCCCCTTCTAATGGAAAAATAAAATTCAATGAGGATTTGGTTCATCCCATGCGTACTCGTCATGGGCATCCCGCTTTTCTATGTTCTATAGACCTGCATGTAACTATTGAAAGTCAGGATATTCTACATAATGTAAATATTCCACCAAAAAGTTTGGTTTTAGTTCAAAATGATCAATATGTAGAATCAGAACAAGTTATTGCTGAGATTCGTGCCGGAGCATCCACTTTGAATTTTAAAGAGAGAGTCCGAAAACATATTTATTCTGAATCAGAAGGAGAAATGCACTGGAGTACCGATGTCTACCATGCGCCTGAATATACATATGGTAATGTTCATCTATTACCAAAAACAAGTCATTTATGGATATTAGCAGTAAGTATGTGCAAATCCAGTATAGTGTCTTTTTCACTCCACAAGGATCAAGATCAAATAAATGTTCATTCTTTTTCTATTGAAGGGGAAGATAGCTCTTACTTCTCAATAACTAATGATCAGGTGAAACAGAAATTGTTCAGTTCGGAGTCCCTTGGTAAAAAACGGGGTAGGGGTCTTGATTATTTAAGATTCAATCAAATGATACCCAACGGCCATAGGAATTACCTATATCCTTCTATTCTACAAGAGAATTCTTATTTATTGGCGAAGAGGCGAAGAAATAGATTCATAATTCCATTACAATATTATGATCAAGAGCGAGAGAAAGAATTAATATCTCCTTTTGGTATTTCGATTGAAATACCCATAAATGGTATTTTACGTAGAAATAGTATTTTTGCTTATTTCGAGGATCCCCGATACAGAAGAAGCAGTTCAGGAATCATTAAATATGGGACCATAGAGGCGGATTCCGTCGTAAAAAAAGAGGATTTGATTGAATATCGAGGAACAAAAGAATTTAATTCAAAATACCAAATAAAAGTAGATCGATTTTTTTTCATTCCCGAAGAAGTGCATATCTTACCTGTATCCTCGTTCATAATGGTCCAGAATAATAGCCTTATTGGAGTCAATACACAAATCACTTTAAATATAAAAAGCCAAGTGGGTGGATTGGTCCGGCTGGAGAGAAAAAAAAAAAGTATTGAACTGAAAATTTTTTCTGGGGATATCCATTTTCCCGGGGAAACAGATAAGATATCCAAGCACAGTGGTATTTTGATACCGCCAGGAACGGGAAAAAAAGATTTGAAGGAATCTAACAAATTGAAAAATTGGATCTATGTACAGAGGATCACACTTACTAAGAAAAAGTATTTTGTTTTGATTCGACCCGTAGTTACATATCAAATAGCGGACGGGACCAATTTAGCAACATTTTTCCCCCGGGATCTCCTGTCAGAAAGGGATAATGTCCAACTTAGAGTTGTCAATTATATCCTTTATGGAAATGGCAAAGCAATTCGAGGAATTTATCAAAAAAATATTCAATTAGTTCGGACTTGCTTAGTATTTAATTGGAATCAAGAGAAAAAGGGTTCTATGGAAGAGGAAGAGGTTCATGCTTCCTTTGTTGAAATAAGGACAAACAATCTTATTCGCGATTTCATAAAAATGGAGTTAGTCCAGTCCCCTATTTCGTATATTTTAAAAAGGAATGATACAGCAGGTTCGGGATTTCTTTGCCATAATGGATTAGATTATACCAATATTAATCCTTTTTATACCAAGGTTCAGGTTCCTTCACTTACTCAACATAAGGGAACTTTCGGTATTGGTACGTTATTGAATCGAAATAATGAATCTCCGTCTTTGATAATTTTGTCATCATCCAACTGTTCTCGAATTGCACCATTCTATGATTCGAAATATAACAATATGATAAAGGAATCCATTAAGGAAGATTCTATCATTCCAATTATAAATTTCTTGGGTCCCTTAGGTATTACTGTACCTAAAATCGCGAATTTTTATTCATCTTACCATTTAATAACTAATAATCAAATATTGTTAAAGAAATATTTGCTACTTGACTATTTGAAACAAACTTTCCAAGTACTTAAATATTGTTTAATGGATGAAAAAGGGAAGATTTATAATCCAGATCCTTGCAGTGACATCATTTTGAATCCATGCAATTTGAATTGGCGCTTTCTACATCACAATGATTGTGAGGAACCATCCACAATAATTAGTCTTGGGCAGTTTATTTGCGAAAATGTATGTTTATTCAAACAAAGACCACACATAAAATCCGGTCAAGTTCTAATTGTTCATGTTGACTCCTTAGTAATAAGATCCGCTAAACCTTATTTGGCCACTCCAGGAACAACTGTTCATGGTCATTATGGGGAAATCTTTTATCAAGGAGATACATTAGTTACATTTATATATGAAAAATCGAGATCCGGTGACATAACGCAAGGTCTTCCAAAAGTCGAACAAGTCCTAGAAGTGCGTTCGATTGATTCAATATCAATGAACCTCGAAAAGAGAATTAAAGGTTGGAATGACCGTATACCAAGAATTCTGGGAATCCCCTGGGGATTCTTGATTGGTGCCGGGCTAACCATAGCCCAAAGTCGTATCTCTTTGGTTAATAAGATCCAAGAGGTTTATCGATCCCAGGGGGTACAGATTTATAATAGACATATAGAAATTATTGTGCGGCAAATCACATCCAAAGTGTTGGTTTCCGAAGATGGAATGTCTAATGTTTTTTTACCCGGGGAACTAATCGGATTATTGCGAGCGGAACGAGCCGGGCGTGCTTTGGATGAAACAATCTGCTATCGAGCAATCCTATTGGGAATAACTAAGGCATCCCTGAATACTCAAAGTTTCATATCTGAAGCTAGTTTTCAAGAAACTGCTCGAGTTTTAGCAAAAGCTGCCCTACGGGGTCGTATTGATTGGTTGAAAGGCTTAAAAGAGAATGTTGTTCTGGGAGGAATTATACCTGCCGGTACCGGATTCAAAAAACTAATGCATCGTTCAAAGCAACAAAGGAACATTCATTTGGAAATCAAAAAGAAGAATTTATTCAAGGCAAAAATGAGAAATATTTTGTTCCATCATAGAGAATTAGTTTGTTCTTGTGTTCCAAACAATTTCCATGATACATCAGAAGAATTATTTACACAATTGAATGATTCCTAATATAATAGGAGATTCATTCTTTGAATGAAAATTCACTTAATTCTCATTCAACTATTTTTGATTTCATTTTTTTATTTATTTGTTTTGTGTTATTTGGTAATAAAGATTCTAACGAATTCATTAATGGTTTGGATCGTATATTAACGGTCAATACTCGGTAGAAGGTTCCGTCGGAACATTTATTTATTTCAGGTTACCTCTTTTCTTTTTTTCTTAAAAAAAGGAAACAACAAAAGGGAAGTGCGGGGAAAAATGACAAGAAAATATTGGAACATCCATTTGGAAGAGATGATGGAAGCAGGAGTTCATTTTGGCCATGGTATTAGGAAATGGAATCCCAGAATGGCACCTTATATTTCTGCAAAGCGTAAGGGTATTCATATTACAAATCTCACTAAAACTGCTCGTTTGTTATCAGAAGCCTGCGATTTGGTTTTTGATGCAGCAAGTAGAGGAAAACACTTTTTAATCGTTGGTACAAAAAATAAAGCAGCGGATTCAGTAGCATCAGCCGCAAGAAGGGCTCGGTGTCATTATGTTAATAAAAAATGGCTTGGTGGTATGTTAACGAATTGGTCCACTACAGAAACGAGACTTCATAAGTTCAGGGACTTAAGAGCAGAACAAAAGATGGGGAAATTAAATCGTCTCCCCAAAAGAGATGCAGCAGTGTTGAAGAGACAATTATCTACCTTGCAAACATATCTGGGTGGGATCAAATATATGACGGAGTTACCTGATATTGTAATCATCGCGGATCAGCAAGAAGAATATACGGCTCTTCGAGAATGTATGATTTTGGGGATTCCGACGATTTGTATAATCGATACAAATTGTGACCCAGATCTCGCGGATATTTCGATTCCAGCTAACGATGACGCTATAGCTTCAATCCGATTGATTCTTAACAAATTAGTATCCGCAATTTGTGAAGGTCATTCTAGCTATATAAGAAATGGTTGATTATGATTAATAATCAATATAAGTCAATTACTTCATAACTTGGTATATTTATTGAATCGGTTATTAATTCTAGATTTCAATAAATGTATAAAAAGTACTAGGTATATCATGTTATATTATTATTGGGTATCCTAAATATACCATATATTATTTAGGTAAGTTGAGAAATAGCTGAGGTGGTTGAATCAAAATAATTCTTTTTTTTAAGTTCGATTTATGTCAGAGGACAATATGAATGTTATACCATGTTCCATTAACACATTCAAAGGATTATACGATATATCAGGTGTAGAAGTAGGCCAACATTTATATTGGCAAATAGGGGGTTTCCAAGTGCATGCCCAAGTACTTATCACTTCGTGGGTTGTAATTGCTATCTTATTGGGTTCGGTTACCATAGCTGTTCGGAACCCCCAAACCATTCCGACCGCCGGTCAGAATTTCTTCGAATATATCCTTGAATTTATTCGAGACTTGAGCAAAACCCAGATTGGGGAAGAATATGGTCCTTGGGTTCCCTTTATTGGAACTATGTTCCTATTTATTTTTGTTTCGAACTGGTCAGGCGCTCTTTTACCTTGGAAAATTATAGAGTTACCCCACGGGGAGTTAGCTGCCCCAACGAATGATATAAATACTACCGTTGCTTTAGCTTTACTCACGTCAGTGGCATATTTCTATGCGGGTCTTAGCAAGAAGGGATTGAGTTATTTTGGGAAATACATTCAACCAACTCCAATACTTTTACCAATTAACATCTTAGAAGATTTTACAAAACCTTTATCACTGAGTTTTCGACTTTTTGGAAATATATTAGCAGACGAATTAGTAGTTGTTGTTCTTGTTTCTTTAGTACCTTTGGTAGTTCCTATACCTGTCATGTTTCTTGGATTATTTACAAGTGGTATTCAAGCTCTTATTTTTGCAACTTTAGCCGCGGCTTATATAGGTGAATCCATGGAGGGTCATCATTGACCAGTTTTCAAAATATTTTTTTGTTAAGCTTATCTCAATTCATGTGTAGGTCAATATAATCAACTTGGTTGGCGAACATAAACGGAATAAACATAATAGATGCAAATATGTATATAAGGTCTAGAGTGGTAGTAGGAAAAATTATGATATTATGGAATTGTAAAAAAACTTAGGAAAAAGATCTTTTATTTTTTTTTTCCTAAGTTTTTTGCTCATTTTATAATTTAATTTGAATAAAAATTGTTATGTTATACTTTTTTTGACGTGCTGCTAAAGAATAGATTAGATAGGTTAAAATAGGCATATGAATAGTTATATATTATATAATAATAAGTCTGCCTTTTGTGTATGTTTCGAAGAATTAGAATCCGACTCCATATGAAATATGGGTGGTTTGCGATATGGAAGAAACCAACGTATATGTGATATAGGAACTATCCCTATATTATCTACCGGCTCACTCCATTGGAATGGGATTTTGATGAAAGTCATTCCCTTTCGTCTGTGATTGCACATTGAATGAGTAAAGGGATCAATTCGAGAATATAACTTAGTAAAGAAGTAGAAATTTACTAAAAAGCAGTTTGGAAGAAATGGAATAACTAGAACCATATACATATGGATTTACAAAAAAAGTACGTCACAGATAGTAACTAAAAATTAAATATCGAAATAGTTCTGATAATTTTATTCAGTGCAATTTGCGCTTCTCGGCGTTCTGGTTACTTTGACCATATAGAACTTAATGATAAAAAAAAATAAGTAATAATTCATCGGTTGATTGTATCATTAACCATTTCTTTTTTTTGTGCGAGGAACTTAGCTTATTATGAATCCAATTATTTCTGCTGCTTCCGTTATTGCTGCTGGATTAGCCGTGGGACTTGCTTCTATTGGACCTGGAGTTGGTCAAGGTACTGCTGCAGGACAAGCTGTAGAAGGTATTGCGAGACAGCCAGAAGCGGAAGGTAAAATACGGGGTACTTTATTGCTTAGTTTGGCTTTTATGGAAGCTTTAACAATTTACGGATTGGTTGTGGCATTAGCACTTTTATTTGCGAATCCTTTTGTTTAATCCGAGAACTTTTTAATCCGAGAAATAAGAAAAAAGTACGTTACATACTTTTTTCTTATTTTATTAACTGATTAGATTTGTCGTTTGATTCTTCGAATTTTATCAACACTTAAATCCTACAATTACTTATTCGGTGAGACAAGATTCTCGGTAAGGTCTTATTTTATAATGGGGGATTAGCAGATAGGTTCACTTTCTTCCTTCCCGTTCTTAGTACAATCGCGACAAAGGAAATCCTTTTTCCTTTTAGCAAAGGCTGCAACAAGCAAATACAAATAAGGTCTTTTACGATTGATGTAAGACTTGGGACCTAACCCAATAAGATACTTATTGATTGGTCCAAATTGTAAAGTAAAATAATAAAAAAAATAATAAGTCAATAAAAAAGGGCTCGAACTGATACAAAAATAACTCTATTTTTTTGTTAGTCCTATCTATAAGAGGAGAACATATGAAAAATGTAACCGATTCTTTCGTTTCCTTGGGGCATTGGCCATCCGCCGGGAGTTTTGGGTTTAATACCGATATTTTAGCAACAAATCCAATAAATCTAAGCGTAGTGCTTGGTGTGTTGATTTTTTTTGGAAAGGGAGTGTGTGCGAGTTGTATATTTCAAAAATAGGTTGGACCTGACCCGCTGCACTTTATTTTGTATGTTATATGTTATTTTATTTGAAATAGATATAGAAATAACAAACAAAGGTGCGGATCTCGACGAATTACTTCTGAATAAATGAATAAATCATATGTGGGAACCATAGCATTTCGTGACTTATTGCTAAATTCACTTTGATTCTCTATTAACCAAGAATCCGAGACCATAAACATGGTTAAAGCTAAACTGTTTGAAGTCCAGGCACATTACGGTATTCTTTCTACCACTACGTTAGTACCCAAAAGAAATGGTTTAAAAATTTTAAATTAATAAGTTGGTAATTTATCCGATATAAAACACTCATATGGATAAAATTATTTGAACCTTTTCCCATTCCCAGAAAGGGGCACTTAACCTTTTTTATACAATGCCGAACGGACAACCTATGTATAAAATAAAAATTTTTGGATGTGAATAATTTGTTTGAATAATTTGATAATTCATAAATAATAAATAACCAATTTTTTTATATTTATTTGTTTATTTTAGTTTTTTAGTTATTTTTATATATTTTTTTGAATATATAAATATAAAGAATACACATCTATATAGAAATATAAGACATAAACAATTAATTAAAGAATTACTATATTATAAATCAGACTTTTAATAAAGTATTCTAAAAAAATTGTAAATGAAAAATGGGAAATATATATGAAATTCTATTCTAAATAAACAAATAAAAATAAGAAAAATAATCAAATAAAAAAGAATCAAATAATAGATAGAATTCATCTTAATGATATTAAATAAAAGTAAGAGAGTTCTATTCAGATAGATTAAGAAGACATAAGGAACAAATAATCAAACAAATAAAAATAAAGAAACAACTTTACTGACAATTACAGATTTTTTGTCTGGTCAGAAGAGTCCTAAAAATATTCTGGTATTATCTTGTATAAATTTCGATATTTTTAAAAATATGATATGAACAGAAAAAAAGGACAGGTTCATTACATTCGAAAATGTGGGAATCTCCATAAATTAAAAAATTGAGCGTGAGAGCCAAATGAATCGAAAGATTCATGTTTGGTTCGGGAGGAGATTGTGTAAGTTGTTAAATTAATGGTAAGAAAATCTACTTTCATTAAATGATTTATTAGATAATCGAAAACAGAGGATCTTGAGTACTATTCGAAATTCAGAAGAATTACGTAGAGGGGCTATTGAGCAGCTCGAAAAAGCTCGGGCCCGCTTACGTAAAGTGGAAACAGAAGCAGATGAGTATCGAGTAAATGGATATTCTGAGATAGAACGAGAAAAAGTTAATTTGATTAATGCCACTTCCGCTAGTTTGGAACAATTAGAAAATTATAAAAATGAAACCCTTCGTTTTGAACAACAAAGAGCTATTAATCAGGTCCGACAACGAATTTTTCAACAAGCCCTACAAGGGGCTCTAGGAATTCTTAATAGTCGTTTGAATAGTCAGTTACATCTTCGTACCATCAGTGCTAATATTGGGATCCTAGGGGTCATGGAATAAATAACTAATTAGTCCCTTCTTCTACTTTTTTATTTAGAGTTCAGGTATTATTTTTTTCCTCTGCTTCCGAAAAAGAATTAAGAGACACTAATGGAAACCCTTCGAGCCGATGAAATTAGTAATATTATTCGTGAACGTATTGAACAATATAATAGAGAAGTAAAGGTTGTGAATACTGGCACCGTACTTCAGGTGGGTGATGGTATTGCTCGTATTCATGGTCTTGATGAAGTAATGGCGGGTGAATTAGTAGAATTTGAAGAGGGTACAGTAGGTATTGCTCTTAATTTGGAATCCAATAATGTTGGTGTTGTATTAATGGGTGATGGTTTGATGATCCAAGAAGGAAGTTCTGTAAAAGCAACAGGAAGGATTGCTCAGATACCGGTGAGTGAGGCTTATTTGGGTCGTGTTGTAAATGCTTTAGCTAAGCCTGTTGATGGTCGAGGTGAAATTTCATCTTCTGAATCTCGCTTAATAGAATCTCCCGCTCCCGGTATTATTTCGAGACGTTCTGTATATGAGCCTCTTCAAACGGGTCTTATTGCTATTGATTCTATGATCCCTATAGGGCGTGGCCAGCGAGAATTAATTATTGGCGACAGACAGACCGGTAAAACAGCAGTAGCGACAGATACGATTCTCAATCAAAAAGGGCAAAATGTAATATGTGTTTATGTGGCTATTGGTCAAAAAGCATCCTCCGTAGCTCAGGTAGTAACTACTTTCCAGGAACGAGGTGCTATGGAATATACTATTGTAGTAGCGGAAATGGCGGATTCGCCTGCGACATTACAATATCTCGCTCCTTATACGGGGGCAACTTTGTCTGAATATTTTATGTACTGTAAACGACATACTTCAATCATCTATGATGATCTATCCAAACAGGCACAAGCTTATCGTCAAATGTCTCTTTTATTAAGAAGACCCCCGGGTCGTGAAGCCTACCCAGGAGATGTTTTTTATTTGCATTCACGCCTTTTAGAAAGAGCTGCTAAATCAAGTTCTAGTTTCGGTGAAGGAAGTATGACTGCTTTACCAATAGTTGAGACTCAATCTGGAGACGTTTCAGCTTATATTCCTACTAATGTGATTTCCATTACAGATGGACAAATATTCTTATCCGGCGATCTCTTCAATGCTGGAATTCGACCTGCTATTAACGTGGGGATTTCCGTTTCTAGAGTCGGATCCGCAGCTCAAATTAAAGCCATGAAACAGGTAGCTGGCAAATCAAAATTGGAACTAGCTCAATTCGCGGAGTTAGAAGCCTTTGCACAATTCGCTTCTGATCTTGATAAAGCTACTCAGAATCAATTGGCAAGAGGTCAACGATTACGTGAGTTGCTTAAACAACCCCAATCAGACCCTCTTACGGTCCAAGAACAAATAGTGACTATTTATACCGGAACAAACGGATATCTTGATTCGTTAGAAATTGGACAAGTCAAAAAATTTCTTGTTCAATTACGTACCTACTTAAAAAAAAATAAACCCGAGTTCCAAGAAATTATATCTTCTACCAAAACATTCACCGAGGAAGCAGAAGCACTTTTGAAGGAAGCTATTAAAGAACAGAAAGAACTGTTTCTAATTCAGGAACAAGGATAACTTTATTATTATTATTTTTTTATTTATTCTTAGAAAAAGAGTCGTTGTTGAGAAATATCTCTGATTCAATAAAATAAAGAAGACTTTTGGTATATAAATAAAAATAAAAAAAAAAATAGATGGAAATAAATTGCGTCCAATAGGATTTGAACCTATACCAAAGGTTTAGAAGACCTCTGTCCTATCCATTAGACAATGGACGCTTTTCATTCCTATTCTCTTCTTTTAGATTTTCTTTTTGTTCGGAAAAAGGAGAATTCCATTACGTGTACGTGATAAATATGTTAGGGAAAAATAAGGATTTATATCCAAATACACGATGCATTTAAAATATGTGATATGGAGCGGGTAGCGGGAATCGAACCCGCATCGTTAGCTTGGAAGGCTAGGGGTTATAGTCGACGTTGGTTGATCATTTTTAACGTCTCTAATTCAAAACCGAACATGAACTTTTGGCTTCATTCGGCTCCTTTATGGAAAATCGACATATTCCCAGATCTAAGCTAAGCATAAAATAAAAGAAAAAACATGGAAAACAATTATGCTGTATGAAAAAGGGATTTGTCGTAAATCTTAAAAAAAAAATGGAGATCCATAACATCTATGTCAGCTTTTTCTTATTCACTTTCTAGATGATCCCTCTACAAAGAAAGTATTATACTAAACCTTTATAGTTACTTCGTTCCCTACTTCCACTTGTGCAATCCTGAGGAAAAGAATTTTTTTTCTACCGAGCTGGAACAATATGTTGATAACTCTAGTAAACCAAAGTCATCATTTTCGAGCTATTTGGCTTCAATTTCCCTTTTCTAACACAAAAATTGAAGATTTAGTTACGATTAGAAATAAGTTTTTGTATCTTCATCCATGGATCTTTTACTCATATTTATTCAATTAGAAGAATTGAATCAATTCAAAAAACAATTATGCTTCGCGATTTTATAATCCAAATTTTTTTATTTTTTAGTTAATGAATTCTTGGATATAAATTGCGAGAATGTATATTTTTCCTCAAAAGTAGCATTGAAAGGAAGGAAAAGGATTTAATCCTTTTAAGAAATAACGTTTTTTATCGGAATCGGAATATGAACAAAACCGAAGGATCCTTTAACTATTTAAGTTGTTAATAAAACGAATCACACTTTTACCACTAAACTATACCCGCTACAATTTCATTATTGTATATCAATGGGCTTTTTGTCGAACAAAACAATAACTACAAAAACAAAGAATTCCTTTTCCTTTCAACTACTAGGCGTTAGGACTTCAGATTAATTGGATCTCAATTAAGTTTAAATAAAGCATGTTCCTTGCATTGAACAAGTAAATGAATTAAGTTATCATTATGATAATGATTAAATTTCTTATATTTTTTGTATTTGTTTTATTTGACAATTTTTTAACATTTTTATTATGTATTTTCGTTTTTTTATTCCAGTCATACTATTTATCGTAGTCCCTTTTGGTAAGTAAATCTATAAAAAAATCCACGGAAATTGCCTTTGTTGCTGTTGTTGCTTCAATAACAAGTATTTTGGATTGAAATCATATCAATCATAATGATGAATTGGATGGAACAAAAAAATAAAGGCCCGGCCAGTTCCTAGCCAGGCCGGGGGAATCAAAAAATAACTTTTTGTACAAAAACACAATTGACGTAAGCTACTTTTTTTCTATATATATATGTATATGTTGTTGTTATCATTTCTAATTACTAAACAAGGGATCACAATAATTTTTAATCAATCTTTACTTTAGGTGTTACATCCATAATTGAATTTTTGAATTGGGAGAGATGGCTGAGTGGACTAAAGCGTCGGATTGCTAATCCGTTGTACGAGTTATTTGTACCGAGGGTTCGAATCCCTCTCTCTCCGATCCCTCAAATCGTTTTTTTTAATTCAAAAAAATACATTGTTCTCCTGTTTTGTTATAGTTAAATGTATAGAATAAAAAGGTAAGGAAAGACGAAAATATCTTAGTTTTTTATTCATCACGTCCGGGATTACGTCCTGGATCATTAGATAAGAATCCGAAAATGAAGAGAGAAACAAAGAATATCACTACTGTGTAAACAAATAGTTTGAGAGTAAGCATTATATAATCTCCAAATCATTTTTTTGGTAAAAGGGAATAGATTATCTATTTTTGTACCGCATTTTTTGACATGACATCAAAAAATGTAAAAAGAAAAAAAAAAATTGTATTTTTTTCGTTCACAATTTTCTTTGTAATCCAATTAAGATTTCTTTGTTACAAAAATTTTCTTGTCATATTTACAATTAGATATTGTATCGGAAACCCACGTATTCCTTTTCCTGCCCATTAGAACGATAGAGCGGGGAAGTTGATCAAAATTCATTGCATTGGTTATCCAATATACAATAATTTTCATTTGAGGATTGAAGGTTCGTGTCATGTAAGACTTATCTGATCTTATCAGTTTTTAGAATCTCTCTTTATCGAATAAATCACAAATGTCCATTTTTAGGAGAGTAGTCATAATTTTATCGAAAACTTACAGCAGCTTGCCAAACAAAGGCTAATAGAAGAAAGAAAAGAGGTATCACGGGCATAATGTCTATGATTGGATTGAAAGGGGCAAAAGCCTCGGGCAATTTGGCGAAGAAAAAACTACTCGAATGATGGGCGGAATTAAGACAGATACAGGTTAAACTAAAGATATTAAACATAACAAATAGTTTTTGCAGATAATTTTTTATTGAGTTATTTATATAAGGATAAAATGAAAAAAGAAGAGAGTTCAAACAATTCTTCTTTTTCTTCGAACTCCCCAAAATAAAAAAATCCTTATATTTTCCAATGAGAATAGAAGGAATTATACTTTCATACAATATCTTAATTGAATTATATGTAATGATCAATAAATTTTTTCTTCTATATCTACATGTGTCAAATTTTAGCAACATTTTAGCAACAAAGACGACATTTTAGCAACAAAGAATAACAATAAATAACAAAATAACAATGGAATTAACAATTCAATTAGTCATTTTTGTTTTTATTGATTTTGTTTATAAGTTAAATATTCAAATATTAATGAATTTTTTCACTAAATTTTTTATATTTTCTATTTTATTGGGTTTTATATACTTAATATATTGGATTAGTAATATATTGGATTAGATTGGATTCGATATCTTAGAATATATGAAATAAAAAAATATATACAAATAAAAAAATAGAATATATGACAAATAGTCTATTAAAGTAGTCTATTAGAATTTCAATTTATTTTACACTCCATTTTATAATTTATAAATTTTATTTAAGAAAATTTTATTTTATTTTTAATATTTCATTAATTGAATATTTTAATTTAATGAAATGTTTTAACATAACAAAAAAATTGGTCTTAAATTGGATTGAGTCTATCATTGACAAATAGATCAAAATAGACTATTTTTACTAAAATAATATTAGTGTTTATTAGTTTAGTTTTTAATACAAATGGGGCGTGGCCAAGGGGTAAGGCAACGGGTTTTGGTCCTGTTATTCGGAGGTTCGAATCCTTCCGTCCCAGATCGATTCTAATGTAACCGAATCGATGGGATGACATTGTGTCCAACAGCAATTGTATGCAACATTTAAGTAAAATAAAATAAAAATATTTCATTTAAAGAAAAGCAATCTTTCGTTCTAAATTCTTATGATTTTTTTAAATTAAAATAATATAATATCTTTTCTTTCATTTGGTTTTTATCGTAAACAAACATAATCCTATGCCAAACCCAAACGAAATGTATATAAATATTATATATATATCATATATATATAACTTCTACCTATATATAAAAAATGCATAAAAAATACATATCAAATGATCGAGGTTTATGTCTATATATACTCTAATCTATATATACTCTAATATATAATGTCTAATGTCTGTATATACTCTAATCTATATAGAATTTATAGAATTTATAGAATTATATTTATGCGTTATTATTATTTCATTTTCCCTCCGTAATAAAGGCCCTTTGGTTTGGTTAAGTAGAAGAGATTAAAAAATAGTTAACTATTCATGATTATTCTTGGTAATAACCATGAAGAATATATGATTGATATTATATTGATACCGAACAATCATACTTCCCAGCTTATTATTTTCTCTTTTAGCGTCTTTATTTAATTTGACCTTACACAATACTTTTTTATTTCATACCCATCGAACAAAATTGTATGGATTTCTCAATCCACCTATATTGATCCAGGATTTAATTAGATATAGTCAAATTGGTTTCTCTTTAGTGAATGAAGTCTCCGTTAACAATTTTTAGTTATTCATTATAGTTTTGTTGACTTATAGATTGAATTCTATTTCTAATTCAATCATTTTTATAAAAAACGTATTTATAGTCATGATGCTGAATGGAAGTCGGATAAAAGTTTTTTATCCGATTTCTTATGAATTTTGGATACTCTAAAAAGTGTGAAAAATAAATCTTATCAATAAAATAAACTCCCGACCTTTTTATTTTTATGGATGGATGATCACATTCTATAGATAAAAGGGATAAAACATATGGAGTATGATAATTGAGCTAATGACTATTCATGATTCTATATTGAATCAATTCTATACAAGTTTTAAATTAGAGGAATGTTATGGTAAAACTTCGTTTGAAACGATGTGGTAGAAAGCAACGTGCGACTTGAAGGACATCGTCTGATGTGGATTCTTACATCCATCATTTTCTATAGGAACGAAAATGCTCTTGGCTCGACATAGTTTGTTCTGTTGTTTCTGAGTACCTTAACCAGTCTTGGGTCGTAAATAGTACATAATGGAGCTCGAGCAAAAAATATTTATTGTTGTTGTTTTTTATCAAGAGGAAGAGTCTAGGGTTAGTGCCAGTCAATAAGTTGGAACAGCTTTGTAAATAGATTTTCCATATATAAATATAAATCGAAAAATGAAAATTATAACAAAACAAGTTTGAAATAAAAAAAGTAAAATTTGTCTAAAGTCGAATTTTCATAAAACTTTTTCGATCGAAAGTGTATCACAAGGAAATTATCGTTTGTATAATCTTTCCATAAAAAGAAAAAACAAAAAGGTATGTTGCTGCCATTTTGAAAAAAGGCAAAGATCGCCGAAGTAATGTCTAAACCCAATGATTCAATAAAGCAAAGATAAAGGGTTCCGGAACAAGGAAACATTATTTTGAATTGTCTCAACAATTGAATCAGAATAAGGGATCAAAATAGATTTGAAATGAGACAAACAAAAAAATGAGAGACGACTCAAGAAATATCTAAGGGTTTTCCTTGCAACTCTTTGATAATAGAATTATCCCACTTGAGTTATGAGTACGAATGATATTCTTTTTTCCGTAAGTAAGAACAAAAAGCACAAATTATAATCGAATTTATTATTTTTTGGATTCTTTTTCCATTATTAATTAATTAGATTATTTAGATTAATTAGATTATTTAGTATAAATTCTTTTAATTATCCAAAATGAATTCATTTCATTATAAATAAAAATTGGAAATCAATTTATATATCATACAGAAAGAAATTGGAATCATTCTTTCTTGAGCCGTATGAGGAGAAAACCTCTTATACGTTTCTAGGGGGGGCCTTTTTTATCTATCCCAATGAGCCATCTATCGAATCGTTGCAATTGATGTTCGATCCCGAAGAGAAGGAAGAGATATTCAGAAAGTTGGTTTTTATGATCCGATCCATAATCAAACTTATTTAAATGTTCCTGCTATTCTATATTTTCTTGAAAAAGGGGCTCAACCTACAGATACGGTTCGTGATATTTTTAAGAAGGCAGAATTCTTTAAAGAGCTTCCAATTAATCAAAGTAAAAGTTAATGAAAGTAAAAAATAATAAAAAAGTGGGTTAGGACAACTAGTATCTATTTTTGTATCATTTTTTTCTAAGCATTTGTTCTTTTTTCTCTACTCATACTTTGATTCTTGTTGTGGGGATTTGCCCACAAACACTGGGTTAATCTTCCTTAGTTATTGTATCTTCCTTAATTGAATAGATTCTATATTTTTTAGTTATTCCTTATTTTTAACCTATATTTATTTTTCTTATTTATTTTATGTCGTGCCAATTCAACACAAATCTTTGACTTTATTGGATTTCTTTAGTTTGATTTGTTTTCTCAATATTAAGTTCGTATTGACAATGGTGCATTGAACAAATATAATTCGATCGTGGATAAACCAATCAATATGAGACATAGATCCATATTGATTGGTTTTTTAATTCAATCGATTGATTTGACGTATTCACTCTCATAGAGAAAGTCTTTTTTTAATGAAAAGACAAATTATGGAATTTTTGTGGTTTGTTAATTGGGTTTAGGTATCCCCATTTATTGGAAAATCCCTTGTATTTGGATGTGGTTCTCCTTTTTTTAGTTTATATTTCTATATAGAATAGAATTGATAAATTGATTATCCAATTTTTTTGCTAGTTCAATTTAAAAGTTTTTGACTCGGGGTATGTAATCTAATCCATTTTTTATTATTTTTATTTTATTTCGATCATATCTAATTGTATATAGTTATTCGGGTTGCTAACTCAATGGTAGAGTACTCGGCTTTTAAGTGCGACTATGATCTTTTACACATTTGGATGAAGCAAAAAATTCGTCTAGACTTTTGGTTGAGTCTATAAGACCACGACTGATCCTGAAAGGTAATGTATGGAAAAAATAGCATGTCGTATGAATTTTTAATGTGGAATTGTTAGGCCATTCTTGCCGAATTGGTACAAAATATTGTTTTTCTTTTTGGGGTAGGGGAAAATTTCTATTTACCATTTGGTCTAGTGAATAAATGGATAGAGTATTAAACTCAAATTCCAGGGAAACAAAAAGTAACGAGCTTGTGTTCTTAATTTGAATGATTACCCGACCTAATTAGATGTTAAAAATTAATTAGTGCCTGATTCGGGAAATAATTCCCCTGTGAGTGGATCATCTATTTTTTGAATCCTAACTATTTGTTTTCTATTATGGAGTGGAGACAGATGTGTAGAAGAAACAGTATACTGATAAATAGAATTCCTTCATTCCAAAGTCAAAAGAACGATCAGGTTGCAAAAATAAAGGATTTTTAGCCTTTTCCTTTGTAATGTTCATGAATATAAAAACCCATTATATAGAAAAAGAAAGAAGATCCGTTGACTGAATTATTCATTTCCTTGGTATGTATTTTGATATTACTATGTGCATAATCTGATATACATACCTTGTTCTGACCATATCGTACTATGTATCATTTTTATAATGCAAGAGGGTCTTATGTTATGGCTCTGGTTCAAGGATAATTTAAATGGAAGAATTCACAAAATATTTAGAAAAAGATAGATATGGACAACAACACTTCCTATACCCCTTTCTATTTCAGGAGTATATTTATGTACTTGCTCATGATCATGGTTTAAATGGATCTATTTTTTACGAATCCATGGAAATTTTAGGTTATGACAATAAATCTAGTTTACTACTTGTGAAACGTTTAATTAGGCGAATGTATCAACAGAAGTATTTAATTAATTCGTTTAAAGATTCTAACCAAAATATATTTGTTGGACGTAATAATCATTTGTTTTCTCAAATGATATCAGGAAGTTTTGCAGTTATTGTGGAAATTCCTTCCTCACTGCCACTTTTCCTTGATAAAAAAAAAGAAATACCAAAATCTCATAATTTACGATCTATTCATTCGATATTTCCTTTTTTAGAGGACAAATTTTCACATTTAAATTATGTGTCAGATATACTAATACCTTATCCCATTCATCTCGAAATCTTGGTTCAAATTTTACAATCCCGGATACAAGATGTTCCTACTTTGCATTTATTGCGATTTTTTCTCTACGAATATCACAATTGGAATAATTTCATTACTCTAAGGAAATCCATTTCTCTTTTTTCAAAAGAGAATCCAAGATTCTTTCGTTTACTATATAATTATTATTTATCTGAATATGAATCTGTGTTTTGTTTTCTACGTAAACATTCCTCTTATTTACTATCAGTATCCTTTGTAGACTTTATTGATCGAACACATTTTTATGGAAAAATAGAACATCTTGCGGTAGTTTTTCGTAATGATTTTCAGAAGACCCTACGATTATTCAGGGATCCTTTCATGCATTATGTTAGATATCAAGGAAAATCAATCTTG